CTCCTCATTATAGTCCTCCTAGAATCCATAGCATTTCGTCGAAATACATCCTGTCTTTTCACCTTAGTCGTCCTATGCATAGTCAGTACTATAGCCCCAATCATGGCTACTAATAAAATAAGACTAGAAAGCAAAAACCAGACGAAATAGTAGGTATAAAGTAAATTGCCCAATGTTTCCAAATTAGTCCAACTTCGTACCTTTCCGGCATAAACCGTATATCTCAGAGAGGTCGTATTTCTTTGGGTTGGTAGTAATGGAATGCTTTCATTATCTAAAATAAAGAACATCTCCCACCAAAAGATAAGTCCAATAATACCACTCACTGGTAAATAGCGCAATACTTCTTCGTGAATCTCCGCTATTTGAATATGGAACATCATAACAACGAATAGGAATGAAACGGCTATAGCTCCTATATAAACTACTGGGAAGATCATAGCGAAGAAGTCGAGACCTAACAAAAGAAGTAAACCTGAAGTGTTGCGAAAGACTGGGATGAGAAACAAAACGGAATGTACCGGATTTTTAGCACGTACAACCATCAAACCAGAGACCAAAGCAGGGCTCGACAAAACGGAAAGTATCATAGTACGTCGTCCTTCCCTGAAATGGAACTTTCATGCTGGAGCAAGAACTAGCATGAAAGTCGATCTATTACGACCAGCGCGGTTGTTCCTATTTCATTTTCTTCTTCCAAGCCCTTCTTAGAAAGCACTCACTGAGTTACTTACGGAATCTCAAATCTCTCTCGACGCCGAGAATTCTTTATGTGTCCAGGTCGATTAGAGGTTCGGCTTCCTTCTCCCCCACCTTTTAGCCTTCTGGACCCAAAAAAGAAAGCTGAAATCAAAAAGAAAGAAGAGAAATTGGGCCATCTTTCCCGAGAGAGGCCGCCTTCTCTCAGGCCAGCAGTCTTCTACTTCTAGTCGACTGCTCTATGACGGGCTTCCCTCTTTCCTTGGCTCTGCTCGCTCGTCTACGCTCCGCCCCAGCAAGTAATAATTGAAAAACGATGTTTCCTTTCCTTACAGTCAAGTGGCTTTCCGCTCCTGCATTAAGATTGAAAACGAAAACTTGTCGTCAAAAAAAAGGCAATCAATCAGAAAAAAGAAAAAATATGGAAATAGTGAATCAAGATCTAGATGGATCCCTATCTTTATCTCTATCCACGGAGATACCTATCTATATGGAGAGAGATCTATCTATGAATCGGCCTAGACTATCCTCTATCCGGATAGATATGTCCCTATGAGCGACTACGCCGATCTTTATATGTTTTGGCCACGTCCCTTTCCGCTCCGAAGAAGAAGGTTTGGATCTTTCAATCTTATGTCGTGAGGTATGTGACCTATGTTAGGTCCATAAGATACCACAGCTTTTGGTGTTCTATGATTCACCTCCGAATAATGAGTAGGTAGTTCGATCCTTTTTATTTTGATCTTTTTAGTAAACTGATGGGGGGATGCGGAGCAATAGGTCGAATTACTATATAAAGAAGAGTTGTAAACTATAGGACTTCTTGTTCGAGTAGGAATATTTCGGTTTTTCTCGTTCCTTCTCTTCGATAAGAATAGGGATTTGAAATGATACAAATTCCTCTTCATTCTGTTGTGCTCAGCGAAAGAACTGCCTAAGCATACTTTTTCGGATCCAAACTTCTTTGTTCTTTCTAAGTCTTCTTCTTGCATAGAAGAACGCAACTCTTGCAAAAACCCGGATTTTCGTAGTAGGCGGAACCATTCTGTTTTGGTTCTTCTCCACGGGTGATACAGGAATTTTCCTATTATTTTCTCAACTGAGATTTCGATATAGAAGGATCTCCTTATTTCTTCACCGCGGGTTCTCGCATCATTTTCTTGAAAAGATATTATATCACCGTGGGAGAGTTTAAAATGAGTAATGTTAACCATTCCATTATTCACACAAACCCTTCGATGACTTATCGGCTGCCTTGCTTGAGGAATAGTTTCACAAAAATGGAGACGAACCGGGATAACGTCCGATCTTGTTTCTGGATTGAGTAGAAAAGGGATATATGAAGTTCGTTCTCTTCCTCTGTGCATCTCTGTGATGGGTAAATCTCCATAAAAAAGGGACAACTTTCGTGTAGTTTGTGATTGGATGTAACTGTTAAGATTTTCTCTAGAATAAATCTTTCTCTTAATAGATCTCTTCTTGTTCCTCAATCTTCGGAGAATACGGCGTTGTATTATTGTAAGTTCTCTGTTCCAAACATTTCCTGAAAGTAGACGACAAGTTTTAAATCTTAATGCAGGCAAGGCATATCTCGTTGAATCAGTCTTTTTCACCACATCGCGTATAAGGGGCAACTCTGTCTCCGCCTCTGCTGCTGGCGGGCAGATGTATAATGTACTACTTCGATCCAGCAACTTCTTAGGAGTAGGTTTTGGCTTGCCCCTCTCCTTAGAGTCAAGTGGCTGAACGCCCCTTTCTTCTTATTAGTCAGATAGGTTTGGAACCCTTTCCCCTTTTAATATAATATAATAATAAGGTAAGCTTCCAAAGCTCCTTTCTTCAGCTGGTGCGCAGGAGCGCACTTTCGTTTTCCCCTTAACCTTAACAAGGGGCTTTCATGAATAGGGATTTCCCGCCAGCAGTCTTCTCTTCCTATCACTTCACTTCGTTCTAGAAATCAGATCTCACCGGGCCGGGCGAAGGGGAAGGAAGAGATGGGTGGTCCGGGAACAACAACGAGAGAGGGCTCGTAGCCCCCCCTCTCACTCTTCCCCACGCCTATTTGTTCACCCGAGATGCAGAACTCTTTTTTCTTTTTTTAATGAATAGATAGAGCCATGATACATTCCGAAATATTGTAAAGGTAAATAGACTCTTTTCGCCCCCCTTTCGATGTTTGCCTGAGGACCTATGTTAATGTTTTGGAAAGGGGATGTTCGCCTTTTCTAACAAATAGACCCACGATACGGACTAATATATGTTCTTACCCGTAAGCATAAGTAAGATCTATTCATAGTTGGTCAGTCCCCCACGGCAGGGCTTCTCGCTTTTCATGAATGTGTCTCCCCCTCTGCTTATGTGAGTTTTACCCGCCTTTTACTCTGCTTGCTTCTGACTCCCTATGAGCCCTTACTTTTTCGGAGGGTCGGCGGGACATGGGAGCCTCAGCTCATGCATCGGTTTACCGAAATAACCTCTGCTCTCCCACTTCCTTCTATTCAAAAGGCGAGCAGCCCTTAAACAAAAAGGCCCTAAAAGGGTTCTTCTTTATATATTACATAAGCCCTAAAGTAGGTAGCCCCGAAAGCCGAACTCAGCAGAGTGGCTTTTGGCTTGCCCCTTTCTATCTTATTAGTCAAACCTAAACGTCCTTATTTCAAAAAACAGCGCTAACACCCTATCTAGAGTAAGGGGCCTTTTCAATTGAATCTCCCACTTGATTTCGGACAGTCAAATAGAAAGACTCTTTGTTAGCTCTTCGTGCCTCCTTGACTTCTCAAACTGAACTAAGACTGTCCAACTAGAGTATAGCCGGAAGGAGCTCTTTTTGTATTGAAAGTGTTTTCAAATAGCAATCCATCGCGTCGGTAATAAGACTTTGAGTAAACGAACGATTCAAGCTCCTTACAGAAGGCAGTTCAGCTTGATAACTCGATAAGCTGTATTGACAGAGCAAAACCACTCTTTCAAAGGTGGGATCAATCCCAACCTATTCTTCTTAGCCTAACAGTCTATTCGTGGAAGTAATTTCTAAAAAAAGTATCCTTACTAGACCTAACATCCTGTCATCGCTTTCAGATACAAGGAAGTTGGACTAGTTATTAGACCAACTATCTCACGCTCTCTCTCTCAAACCCAGCCAAAGGAGCACATCTAGTTGAAAGACTCTCATTCTTATTTAGAATGGGAAGATCTTTCAGTTCGTAAAAGCTTAAGCTTAAGAGCTTTATCCATAAGTAATGAGAGGAGACTTTTTTAAAACCCTCATGCCTTCTCTGGAGACAGAGATCTTACTGCTACCTCCGAGTCTGACAATAACGTTTTCTAGGCTTTTAGCTTTTAGAATCCTCTTTCTCTCTGATCCTTCGTGCGTTCTTTATCCTATTCCGATTCGATTTAGCTTTCTTTTAGTTGCTATATCTTTATTTTGAAGAAAGGTGGATCTATAGGGGAAAGGATAAATATATAGTATCAATAAGAAGATAGTTTTATTTTCTTGTTTGCACATGTGTATTGTCTAATCTATGAGAATCAAGCTTTTCCCCTTCCGTAAGCGCATATAGGGAAGTGGGCCCTCGGCTATTGAGAGGACTCCTATTGTCTTTCTTTTATTTACTGGAGTTTCTTGTTCCCGCGCCCCCCTGGTACCGAGACCCCCGGTAATCTCTTGCAGGGCGCACAAGGCCCTTAGTCTTACCTCATGCAGTTTCTGCTTTCTTGTTGGCTTGGCGGTGCTTTCCTTCCTCTGTGGAGAGAAGACAGAAAAAGGATGTTTCCCCGCTTTCCGTCCGTCGTGTATTCCCCCTTATGTCTTCTGTAAGAACGAGAGGGATGGGCTCCCCGCTAACACTTTTTCAGATATTCCCCCTTCCAAGGACGCTTTCTCGAGCCCTTTTCCCTCATCCCTTTTGGTTTGGGGACGACAAGTACTTCGTCTCGAGTAGGACACCGGTGATCTCTACATTCACCTATGTAATTTCGAAATCTGCTTGAAAGCAGCTCCGTTTTATAAGGGAGAGTGGACTAAAAAAAGGAGAAGCGTCATGCGTCATGCTTTTGTAGACCAGCTAGTATACATTAAAGAAAGTGGCTTCCTCAATTAAACTAGCTTCCTCATCTTCTCTTCCCCCCAACAACTTCACTCCGGAGGAATCGCATATTCTTAAGCGAGAAGATCAGACTCTTATTATTGAATTTCCATTGTTTGCACGTAATAGCTCATTCTCTATATTTTTTTTATGCTCAATCTTTCCGTTTTCCTTTTTCAGTCTAAAAGGAAAGCGAAGTGACTATCATCGGATAGTCACGAGCGCTTAGAGGTATGAAGTTAAGCGAATCTTACTATCTGAAGGAGCTTAGCTTCTTAAAGGACTCTTAATAAAGAAAGCTTTTTTTAAGAAAGCAAGCCTTTCAAGTAGGGCTTGAAAGAAGGCAGGCGATCCGATCAGAAGATAAAGAAGATAGACGAGAAGATAAGGGGCGAAGGACTTTTTGAAATCCGATCGGTGTAAACATGATATTAATTAGTCTTTGTCCTTTCTTAAGAGACTCCGGACGCTCCTTGTCCTAAGCCCCAGGCATCCGGTTACCTTTGCGGATCTCCGCCGCCTGCTTTTGCGCTATTGTTACTTACGACGTCTCTTCTCTTACGCAATTCCTGACTAGTTGTAGTTTTTCTAAGGACCGGAATAAGAGGTTTCAGCTTTTCGGGGTATTTAACATAACGAATAATTCTATATTGGAAAAGTCTCAAAATTGCAAACAATTTTGATCGGTATTCAACTAAGGGCCCCGTTAAGTAAGATGGGAGCCAATACAAAGCTAACAAGCTTTCTTAAACGGGAACCCTGATCTAGATACAGTAGGATCAATTGAGTTAGCAAATCTAATGTGCGTACAAGCATCCCTTTCCTTTTATTTTGGAATTTGGCACTATTTAAATAAAAAATAACCTACAATAAGGTTTTCTTCCTTAAACACTAACCCGGCCAAGACTCACCAATAAGGTAACTCCGCCCTGTGTTTTTTGGATCAAATCCGGTGACAATTCTCCACTCATGTCCTTCCAGAGCTGGGTAAGTGATCTTCAAGGGCATCTCCCCGATCCATTCTTCCCAGCGCTCCTCAATCAAATCCATAACTGCTGTTGCTTGTGCAGGAGTAACTAGAGAACTGCAAATTGCAATAAAAAAGTTGTCAACTAAGAAAGACCGGAAGTCCATGCGAGCCGGGCTGATATTAACCAAAAAGATACCCTCCTCAAAAGGGCCTGAAATCAAAGACCCAGTCAGGGATAGAGTTGAGAATGACATTAAAATGGAACAACGGTGTAGGAGTACTAATAAGTTTTTTAAGGGTATAGTTTATTTAATTGAGTGAAATTAGGCCAGTAGTCTTTCTGAATGTGATAGCTGAGAACTGTGATTCTTCGCTCGATCAATTCTTGCCATCACGCTCTGGCTTTAGCATCTGCCGAGCACATCTAAGCGAAAAATAGAAAAAAGTGCCTGGATTTCAATTGGATACCCTTTTTCTCTGTTCCAGGTACAAGTCAAGTTGAATTTAGAAAAAAAAATTCAGTGTTAGAAGTATTCAAATCAAAAAATTCACTACGAAACAAGGCCGGAACCAATTTGAGACTTTGGAAAACTTCAAATAGTAAACTGAAACTATCAATCATATTAATATTACATCTATCTCCACATAGAAGTGTTGGAAAAGAAAGCTATCTGAGAGGCAGAGGTTGACTATAAACTTCATCTCTCTCTGGACCTCAGGGAGTTTTTCCAGAGCTGAATTGCGCGTGCACTTCTGCCAGAGCAGAATCACGTGTGTACTTGGTGTATAACCTCAGCAGTATCTTCCATCAGAACCCAAAATCGGCAACGAATATGTCCTTTAGACTTTGCTAGAAATGGCCGAACACTAAAAAATCGGTGGAAAACCAGCTTAAGCTGGTTGTACTTTTAAGTTCGTTCAATTCACACAGGCAGGGTGATTGAGGTGCGTGCTTCAACATCTAAGTTTCACACAAGGAACCTCCTGCTCTTAAGGATAAACTACGATATTTGATGGACTGGCAGGTCAGCCACGTAATTTATCCCTCAAGCTGAACGAACTTGACCTGCTCCTTTAGTTTAGGGCTATAGAGTTTACTTGCTTCTCACTAACGGCAGAATCATGAGCTTCATCACTCGACTCTAAACCAAATTAAAAACACTCGGCTATAGGATGACAATCCTTCACTCCGGAAGGGTAGGTTCCATACCGACAAGACCTCCTATCCCAGAATCCGCTCATTTCACACCAACTAAAGCGGAACTTAATCACCAAGGTAGAGTTGTATAAAGCCCTAATGTAACTGAACGAAGTGGAAAACCCGCAATACGAGAGCAAAAACCTTCTGTGTGTAAGAAGAAAAGCTTAATCGAGTTAGGTAGGATGTAGATCGAGCGCAATAAGCTACAGGAGTGATTATTTCGCTTTGGAAGGAAAAAAGCATGTCAAATAAGGTCCTCACTCAGCTCTCAGGCTGTCTGGGAATAGCTCCACCAGACATAGAAGAAAGGAGTGTAGGATTGGTAAGCTTTGCCGGAAAGAAGCTATTCGACAAATTAAGGAGGCTACTACCGGCGAAGCCCGCTTGCTTCGGAGCGTGCTATTGCGTGAAGCGGAAAGGGACAGCGGAAGACCACACCAGACAGGGAAAACGAGGATTAGATATTTCGTCAACCACCACTTGAGCGCGATTCGCTTATCTGTTGAAAAGTACCATCCAGACAGTAAACCTTTAGGGCATATGACTAGTAAGGTAAATCAACCTCTCGTATCGACGAGATGCAACAAGAAGAAAATTAACAGACTATGAAAAAGAATTTCTTCTCATTTACGTTTGTCTCAATCATGGGCGGTTGAAAAGAGTTCTTCCGATCCGATCATTGCGTAAGCCGAGAGTTCAATAGATGAGGAGCCGGATGACATTTTTAGTCAATACCAAAAGCGTAAATGAGTTAGGAGCGAAGAGTGAAGACCAGGAAATTTCCTTCTTAATAGAGTAAGGGCAAAGGAAAGTCTTCCGATCTTTGATCCCCCGATTCAGGAGCGATTGAAGCGAATACAATAAAAGAATGCAAGGAAGGGTTCCCCCAGGAAAGGCATCTCGACTGCTTCCAAAATCAGGTCATTGACCAGTAATGCGACTTGTAGAAGACTCCCTCCCTATACCTAGCGGAGTTGGCACTAATAAGGAGAGCAGAAAGCAGCTACCGGCCATCAAAAGATCCACGACTTTAAGATCCGCATGCAAGGGAAGATCCGCTTATTCTTTGAGATGACAAAGCTCCCCACTAGACGCAAATTGCCGAATCAACACCAGGCAGTATAGGAGTGCTTTCTCTGATCGGCGTTCCCCAGACCAGAACTGAAAGGACATACCAGCCCCCGAAGGATTATCGGGCATTCCTTCATGTCGGGAGGAGGAGAAGAAGAAGATAAGGACAGCTTTCTTTCTTCCATTCCACTCTTGCTCCAATCCCAATAGGATAAATAGAGCTAGCACTTGCTATAAGGGCTTCTGACTATAGGCGCTGGAGTCAGCCTGTCTGAGTATGTAAACTATGTGGTGGATACGATAACAAATAAGCCTTCTACATCAGCCAATTCTTCTTCCATGAGGGACTTCAATGAAGCAACATTTTAGGATTTCCCGTTCATCGTATCGACCGACCCAGACCCCGTACCTGTCCCCGATGAAAGTCAGGATGAAACCTGCTTTCATTCAAAACCAACTCACTCTAAGGAAAGGAGAGCTTTGCGAAAGTTTAAAAAGGAATTGAGTGAGCTCTCGCCTAAGAGAAGAGTTTAATAAAGCGGAGAGGGATTTTCCGACAACAAAAAAGCTTTTCTCCCCAACCGAGGTGATAGACCACCTTATGGCCGATGTGATTACCAGCCAAAGGGCAAAAAGACGGGGTTGAATGCGACTCTACCAATACCAATCTCCTCTGGAGCAAGGAAAAGCAACTCTGCCTGGTATCGGTAACGATTAACATATTCTTTTTTTTGAGAGAGGGGAACCCTTACTTAAGAACAGAGAGTGGCCGAGCAAAAAAGCAAGGCAAGGGATAAAGGAGAAGTACCCGGCCCCACGCAGACGTGGACTCCCATGGCTTTCTTGGAAAAGAGGCGAGTATCCCTCTCTTTCTATTGAGCTGATCACCTCCCTTCGCTAGTTAGAGTTGTGCTCTTCCTGAGCAGCTTGCGTGCGCTGTTGGCGGAGCTACTTCTTCTTACTGGATGCCCGGTGCCCACCAAAGCACAGACTCTACTCACCCACTACTGGACTAGTCTACGGGCTGGTGAGACTATTCCACTACAGATTGATGGACTTACTAATTTGCTGACTGATTCAAGGAGTTAAGACTGGCGGTTCGGTGATCGAGCGAAGGCTTGGTTCCTCCCTCGCTGTACCGAGGGAAGCCTTTCCCACTTAATCTTATATATATATATATTATATTATTATATAATGTAGATGATGATTGATTGAAGATTTCCTTTCTACAATAAGCCTACGAGATGAATTGGACCTCAGCCCGAAGAGCGCTTCCCTGGCGCTGGCGGAGAGATTGAAAGAACGGAACTCCAGCGCACTGATTGAGCTAGCTAGAAGCAGGAACTCCTATTTAAGTAAGGCCAGCTGTAAACAAAGAAAACAAGAGATTCGTGGTTGTACCGATACCAGTTGACAGCAATTGGCCAGTTTCCTACAGTTGACCGATTGATCCATAAGAGCGGTAAGAGATGATATTTACAAGGACGGGAAGCGGTATCGAACAAGAAGAGCTGGAAGCGAAGCACCCTTTGAAAAGCTTCTATCTGACAGGAGGAAGTACTCAACTAGTGAATGAAAGGAAAGATGACGCCCAGGCGAAGTCAACTTATTCAAGAGTCCTCTTTAATTCAGGTAACTAATGTTGCGCATCTATCTACCAGCAAAGACAGGTTAGAATGGTAATCTATGCTAGGAGTGCCCCTTACCTTAAACCTTAAGTAGCTCACTGAAGGAAGTGTGAAAGTAAGCAAGCAAAGTCTCAACCCGAAATCAAGAGCCCGCAAGAAATAGAAAGGAGAAAGCCCATCTCTTTCCAGTAGTATGTAGCTTTACTTCCTTGAACTTCTATGGAGGGCTTAGTTTGCGCAGTTGAGTGGCGCTTGTTGAATACCTCTCTACGGCCTGTTCCAGGGAATGCTCTAGTCTATTTCTAACTAGTGGTGGAAAGAGAATGAGAAAGAGAATCGATTTCAAGTAGCAGTAGAAGTAGATTACGTAGTAGTGGTAGCTTGTGACCTCTCCTCTGAACCCTATTCTTTTCCACTAACATCTCGCCCGGTAGTAGTAGCTTCCTCCTCTCGCCGTCCCGCCCTTATAACAACTCTGGAACCCAAATCAGTCTTGCAGGAGTGGTAACCCCTGTAGTAAGACTCTTCGGCCTCGTAGTCAATCTACTGATGAGCCTTATCGCCAAAGAAGGGGGAGCCTACTGAAGTTTCAAAAAGGGGAATTGAGAATCATCATAGGCTGTGTTTTAAGTGAAGGAGAGAGACAGGACTTGCTAGGAATTGAATCAATAGGCTCAGGGGCATGCCCCGTATCCGCTGCAAGAGAATCCGCTCTTTGACACATATATTAGACCGTAGCACAAGAGACGATTCGCTCTAGTCCCGTAACCAAGCGAAAGAGGATTCATGGACAGAAGCTGCGGGTAAACCCTCGGTTTGCCCTCAACTATATACGTTGATAGGGGATAACTTCTTTGCTAGCTACCAGCTAAAGGTGATACTATCTACAACTCCTGAAAGAAGGCCAAATAGTGTCTCATCCGACATTCCCTCTCTAAGGAATGCTTATTCAAACCATTTGTGGGAATTTGAGAATTTTCTTCTTTATCTCTTTCTCCTTGCTGGAAGGCTGTTTATGAGCGGAAGGGAAGTAGAGGTAGAGGGTCCGAAGGAGAGAGGAGATCTCTGCTCTTATCGTTAATTAGGTATGCCTCCAGATCTGAATGTATACCCTAGGCCAAGGGGTGCGATCCCCCGAGCAGCTCTTCATACTATGGTGAACTAGAATCTCCTTGACCTTTCGATTGAGGGTATTCAGCAGTGGGCCTACCTTAAGGTAGGAGGTGATTGAAAAAGGGGAAGCCGGTCCCCTTACATAGCCATAATAGTCCGTTTTTTCGAAGTAGCTGAACAATAGAATCGGCTGGTATAGAATCAGCTGCACATTAATCTTCCTCTATTCCATCAATTTCTTTCTTTTTTATGTCCACATGTTTGCTTTAAAAAGGAAGTAAGGCCACCTCTGAAGTTTGAGAACCAGCTGGAACTTGGATTGCTGACTAATCTAATATCCTATCAAAGAAGATGAACTTGCGGGTAATATACTGTATGTAAGACTGACAGGCTTCGAATGAGGCTTTGAAGAAAGAGATAGAGGTTCTCAAGAGCGGATCTTCAAGAGCAAAGACCGGAGAACAGTAAGAGCTGATTTGTCTCAATTAGGCTTTTGACGGAGCGGAGAAAGATCTTATTTGAATTTAGGGGATTCCTCTATAAAGAATAAGGGAGAAGATCTACAACCTAGCAAACTAGCCTCCTTCTTACTAGCATTTTTCCAGGTCCTCTCGAACCAGCATCTTCCAACCTGGTGCTCTCACTTCTCGGACTAGTACAGGTCCAAACCAAAGCCAAAGCTCCAAAAGTCTAAGGATAAGTTCCCTCTCTATGGAAGAAAGAGAGTGCCACAGCTATTATTTCAAAAGCTCGGAAATTCCTTCTGGGAACAGCCAGAAGATAGAAAGACCAGTGCCTGGCCTGCTACTGCTTCGGATGGATAATACGACGTTACTACTCTCCTTCCTGCTTGCCATTTCCTTTTTAAAGCTGCTCATTCTTCAACCCCAGGATGTGATGACCTATTCTATCTTAACTTTAGCTACTCAGAAACCTAAACGATGGATGTTTTTCCCCCGTCTTCCCAAACCAATTTACCTATTTGAGATGTCTCCATGTGTGGCGTGATAAGATAAGGACCACTAGGGGCCCGGTTTGTCCTTCTTCCCGCAAGAACCCTAACCCTTCATTCTATTCCATACAGCCTTGGTAGGACATCTATTTCTCAATTCCATAAACCGGTAAGCTCCATTTTTTTTATAGGACCTGAAGGCTAGGCTAAACCTCCCTCAAAGGGATTCCTGAGCGGAACTCTTTTTCAAAGAACTGGCGATATTCCCTTAACTGCAGATTCAATAGCCCCGATTATGAACCCGGAAAGAGAAGAGCACCGTCTACTCATACTGTCACACCGGCAAGGACTTTCACTTTCTAAATAGAAAGGAAGAGGTCAGGCCCACCTTTCACAAGAGTAGAAGCTGGTACTCAACACTTGTATTCTATTCCCCATTATTTCTTTTTTTCGCTTTCTAGAAATATCATAAGAGAAGAAAGAAGTTCATGTAGGTCGGATCCTAGCGTAGATAAATGCTATCCTTACTGAATTTCAAAGTCGGATCCATAGGAGTATCCACATTGCTCCCAACAATCCAGTCTGCTCTAAAAAGTCTGTAACATACTTCCTTTGATAAAGTGATATTCCCGCCTTTGATCTTGCTACTTCAATACCCAACAAGTATCCAAGCTTTCCAAGATCCTTGGTAAAAAAGTTTTGACTAAAATACTGTTTCAGGTCAACAATTCCTGTCCTCTCACTACCTGTAATCACAATATCATCAACATAGACAGCAAGGATTAGAGATCCACTTTGGATATGACGAAAAAATACTGAATGATCAACCTCAGTTTGCTTCAGCCCATATGCAGAAAGAACTTGACTAAATTTAGCAAACCATGCCCTCTGGATTCTGTTCTAGACTTACCAATCTTGGCTAGCTTGTTTTCCTTGCGCTAAGCCCTTCTCTTATCTACAACTTTGGCGAATAGTGAAAATCATTATTCCCTCCAATCTTTATGGAATGATTTGACCCCCACTCCTAGCGTGCTAAGCCGTAGTATGTTTTTTAAGAAGATCCTTCCCAGTGTGCCAAGCCCCCTCCCAACGATCTCAGGCCATGGTCTGGGTCAATGAACTAGTCTCGTCCCCCTAACCTAAGAGTTCTGGTTATGACCAGCCGAAAACAGGTCTTCTAGATGCCTTATAACCGTCCTTTTTGCCCATTCCCGCTTATGCGTACTTCATGGCTGATAGGCCTACAGACGCTTGAGGCCCCGGAATAGCCTTGCTTTCACGTTCCCCCTCTTTCCTTAGATCAGGTTAGCACTTATGCTGCTTCACGCAACTATATTCAATCAATTGAGTAGAGAGGGCAATTGAATCAGTCGTCATCCTTCGCTCTTGTGCTAAAGGCTCTCTTACCACAGGTCGCCATTCCACCCTTTTTCGAAAGGGTAGATGCTTTTCTCCTCGATTCATCGAGATTTCAAGTTGACATCTCGAACATAATCCTGTTGTTGGTAATGGCCTTGGCGAATGACTTGCCACGCTTTCTGGGCTTGACTCTTGTGGGATGGGATGTGCTCAGCCGCCTCCAACTCTTTCTGTGGGTCAGACAACTTCCTTAAGTCAGCAGACATCATATTGATCTCTACTGCTCCCGCAAACGGTGATGTCTCGATTCCCATTGGTCGGTCTGCTATCCGGAACAAACCTTTGTCCAAGTAATCTTGAATCAGATTCCTGAAATTTACACAATTATTTGTAGAGTGAGTCCATTTCTCGTGCCATTTACAATAACGTTTTCCTTTTCTTTCGTTTTTACTCTCCAAAACCCATGAAACTAGACAGATAAGAGAGCCTAGCTTGCCAACCATATAGCGGAAGCTGGGTTCCGGCTCATATCGGTAGTTTCCGCATGACCTCTTTTTTTGGTATGTACTAGCACCGTAGTTGGCCTTTTCCTGCCCCGAAGAGGAGAGAGAACCCTATGCCAATGCGAGACCTGGTTTAGAATCCTCACGTCAATCCCGTATCGAGAACCGAACCGATGATTCAAGCCTATTTCGTAAGGGCCTTGGAAGGTCGATCAGAGGTTCGACTTGCATGTGTTAAGCATATCAATGTGGAAGTTTCATGATGTTCACTTCTTCCTTCTCTTTCCAGCTTTTTCTATTTGTTTACTCACGCTTTTCTACGCTCTTATCTTATGATAGTTAGAGAGAAAGATCACTCTGAAATTGAAATGCAGCCTTTTATATACGATACCACCAGACCAGATAGGACCAAATAGGACCAAAGTCAACAGATTCAACTCAAGCAATCACGGCTTCTTCAACTCTTTCTTCCACTAGGTCGGACGCGCAAAGCGCTCCACCTGACTTTTTTCGGTTATTTGATCGAATCATTGATGAATACGAGGAGTTGATGGTGATAGCAGGTAAGCAACTACCCCCGGAATGGAGCATGCCGGACCTTGTTCGGACAGTGCTTGGGGACGAGGTGGTTCAAGACCCCTCTTATCTAGCGGATGTCTTTTCAGATCTTTCACTTCATGGGTTGCAGAGTTGGTATTGGGAGGTACAAAGTCACTCGACAGAAAGGAGAGGGTAAGAACTCGAGCTAAAGCGAGAGGGATGAAAAGACTCTTCTCTCTCCAAAAAGCGTAACCTACACGGGACAGTCAAAGGGAGAGGTAAACTGTAACCTATAACCCGAATCCCCTAAAAACCCGTATTCTACCCGCATTCTACACTCCGTCACCGGGTCTTAACCCTGAGGCTAAAGCCCTTACCTCTCTTACCGATTGGGCATTGCTTGTTTTCTATTCATATCGTAGCGTCGGGGAATCGTCACTTACTCTTACTGAGATGAGACTGCACCGATTGTTCATTCCTTACAAGGCGCCAAGGACTCTTTCTCTTCCGAATGCTGACGACCCGGAGCAAAAAAAGGTTTAGAATCCCCTTAAGCTGTCTCTGGAATTTAGCTCTTAGTCCTCTTTTGGGGCATTCATCCCTTTATTAGGCATTAGAAAGACTCTTAATTCCACCCCTTTTCTCCACACAAAAAGGAGATTCGGCCTAACGCTTTCACGATTCATATCCTTTAGCCTGCGCATTCGTCACAGCATTCATTCTTTTATACTCCACTTGGGGCTAAAGTACGTGAAGCCATTTCTGCCCAAGATTTCAAGTAAAAATGCAAAATGGGTAGATACCCCGGGAATTTGGGTATCAAGGCATTTTCCTTAATGGAAGGCTACTTCATAATGCAATTCGGTATCTCCATAT